ATGGGTAACGATGGCTCTGATGGGCGGTTTTGCTAGAGTAGGGAGTAATGAGATCACTGTTTTAGTAAATGATGCGGAGAGAGGTAGTGACATTGATCCACAAGAAGCTCAGCAAACTCTTGAAATAGCGGAAGCTAATTTGAGAAAAGCTGAAGGAAAGAGACAAACAATTGAAGCAAATCTAGCTCTCAGTCGAGCTAGGACGCGAGTAGAGGCTATCAATGCGAATGCGGCGATTTCATAACTAGTTAGTGCGTTCGAATAATTAAAAGAAATTCTGTTTCGAACCCCATTTTTTTGTTGTTGGATTGTATTCTGCTTGATTGTGTTTACTCGACAAAATTCCATTTTGATACAACAAAAAAATTCAAAAATGAATAGAGAAAAAAGATAAAAAAATAAATTTGAATTAAATTAAAACGAAAGAGGGTGGGCTGAAAAACTTATTAGATACCGCAGTCAAGGGTATCTAATAAGTTATACCTACTATTGGATTTGAACCAATGACTCCCGCCGTATGAAAGCAATACTCTACCACTGAGTTAAGTAGGCCATTTATCATCTCGAAGAGAACCAAATGAAACCTGCCCCATCAATAGATTATAAATATCATATTACTTATAAGCAATACTAATCTAAGCAATACCATACCACTTAAACGGATCAAAGATTTATGAGGTCGGATCGTGAAATATTTATCTTGACAAGAAATGATATACACGATAAAATATGTATAACAAGCACTAAGGGCTATAGCTCAGTTGGTAGAGCAACTCGTTTACACGCGCGCCAATGTTTTTCAGGGGAGTCCGTCATACTATACAATGAGAAAAATAGATCTTATTAGGAAATTGATGTCTTACCCCATAACTTTGAGGGAACAATAGCCTGACAAATGATTAGGTCCGATCTTGGTACCCATTATCCATTATTAGGTACCAAACCGACCCCATCCTCGATTTGAGATATTGATAAGGTGAATACACAATCTATTCAATGCTAGGCATAATGAGTATAAGGACCTCAAAAAAAATCTCTTTTCGTCCTATGAACTTTAAGGTGTATGGAGTTTCATATTTGATTTTTTTGAAGTAAAACGATAGAGACTTCATTTAACTTAGGTTGATCTAAGCCAGAGGCAGACCTACGTCAAGATAACCCTACCTTTGAAAAACTTTGGTAGTGTTCCTGGATCGGAATCCAAAATAATGAATCCGAACACATGGAGCCATATCCTCATCTTATTTTTCTTAACAGAAAAATATGGCAGACTGACTGATAATTCTATCAGTTAATGAAAGAGCCCAATGCAAAAAAGTGCATGTTGGGTCTTTGAAACAGTTCAGATCATATTGATAATAATCCGTTTGATCTGTTTTACCGAGAAGGTCTACGGTTCGAGTCCGTATAGCCCTAAACTAAAGCCCATGAAAATTCAAAAAATTAGATAATTTTTTGAATTTTCATTATTGTTTGTTACTTGTAATTAACCGGCAGGTTCATCAAAATGAAATCTTTCTTATAAGCTCACTCTCAGGAATGATTTAAAACAGAACATAAAACGGAAAGTAAAAATGCATTTCAATAGATCCAATCGATATTATACAATGGTGGATAAAGAACAAGGTAACCCTTCGCTATCCATCTTCGGGAATGAATTCTATATGAATTCTCCTATCACAATTAAGGAATTAGTCATACTCTTTTTCTTTAGTTTACTATATCTAATAGTAGTGCATTTTTCAGTAAAATTTATGAAATGCGCCTGGTTAAAAACCCCAAAGAGTAATTTGCGCGGATTCAGAAACGGCCACGGTATTTGTGTACAAGCTCAAGTTTGTTTCAAAACGAATATTTCATTCTCAACAATGCCAAGTGGGCTTTTTCTTCATATACCTTACCCAGACTTAGGGAAGCACAACACAAAAATAAAAAAAAAGTACTTATCTTTTTCTGTGTTTAATCAATAGAAACCCCACCTGAATTCTAATAAAGGGAATATGTCAAGACCAAGATATTTAAAATCCTAAGATGCAAATTTCTATACATTTTCTTACTTATATTTGACTACTTGTTCTGTTCTAAATCATGAAAAAAAAAAAAAACAAAAAAATTAGGATTATTTGATTTGAATATAATCCAAATCGAAATTGATAAAGTATAATAATATGGAAATAATAAAAAAAAATAGTGAAAAATTCTAAACAAAAATGAGAAATTTGAATTCTATGTCTAAAATCCTAGTTGAATTGAAAATAAGAGAATTCTTATATTTGTATAAGAGTAGTCAAATTAGATTTGACTAACTAAAAAAAGGAAATAAGTGTATATAATGAAAATGGGATTACAGTCGATGAATCTTGAAATGACATATATCCCAGAGTAAATAAAAGAAACTAGATGGTTCGATCAAAATAAGAAAATTCTTGTTTTGAATAAATAGTTATGGATAACTTGACAATTCAAATTATTTCAATTCGAATCGACCCGTCAGGTATAT